GAGCAAGACCCTCTATATAGCCATACCATAACATAATTAAAAATAGAAATTTGATTTAGCATTTTTATCATTTATAGTATTCTAGTTCTAACTAATTATTCCATTTATTTCTATTTATTATTTTTTATTTCTAATTATTTAGTCTAAAGTCTAAAAAAAAGTGGAATCATTTAGATTTAGTATTTAGACTTTAATTATTTAGACTTATAATATATAAAATAATTAGAGCATTAGAAATTAAAAAAAATCTCTAAAAGGATCCTCACTTACTAATCTAATTAGTAGATTCTATTTATAGATTTGATTTAGAACTCTAAACTAAATCTAACGAAAGAAATTCAATTTGAAATTATTCAATTTGATTGTTATTTAACATTTAAATAAAATAGAAGTTATCGTTAATAGATAAAATCCTAAGAGTTTTCCTAATTCCCATGTATGCAAAATTTCTTTTATTTAAGCCCGCTTAGCTCAGAGGTTAGAGCATCGCATTTGTAATGCGATGGTCATCGGTTCGATTCCGATAGCCGGCTTTTTCTATTTGTTTTATTTTTTACATGATTGATAAGATTTTTGGAAATCAAAGAAGATTGAAAGAGCTTCTTCATCTTTTTTTTTCCAAAGGTCAAAAATCTCTTTATTATGTCTTAGAAACTTCCAATTCTGAATGGCGGAGTTATATCTTTTCTTTGGAGAATAAATCAAGAACAAAAAAAAGAAAGGGTTTTCTTTTGGTTTTATTTATCTATATAAATTATCTATATTTTCTATTTCTAACTTTCTATTTCTATATCAATATATAGAAGTTATCTAATAAATAGATTTGTATTTTTTGATTGTATATCGATTTTGATTGTATAGATATACAATCAAAAAATACAAACAAAAAAATCAATAAAAAAAAATATGTAGATTGATCTAATTCATCTCATTCCTATTTGTTTGTAGTACAATACTTCATTTCATGGGATTTCGCTTCATTTAGTTCAGTTTTAATTTTTTTATTTATGAAATTTCAATCAAATTTATAAAATAAATAAGGAGTCTTTATGTCACGTTATCGAGGACCTCGTTTCAAAAAAATACGCCGTCTGGGAGCTTTACCAGGACTAACTAGTAAAAACCCTAGAGCCGGAAGCGATCTTAGACTTAGAAATCAATGGCGCCCCCGGAAAAACTCTCAATATTCTATTCGTTTAAAAGAAAAACAAAAATTGCGTTTTCATTATGGTCTTACAGAGCGACAATTACTTAAATACGTTCATATTGCCGGAAAAGCAAAAGGGCCAACCGGTCCGGTTTTGCTACAATTACTTGAAATGCGTTTGGATAACATCCTTTTTCGATTGGGCATGGCTTCGACTATTCCTCAAGCCCGCCAATTAGTTAACCATAGACATATTTTAGTTAATGGTCGTATAATAGATATACCAAATTATCGCTGCAAACCCCGAGATATTATTTCAGTGAAGGATGAAAAAAAATCTCGAGCTCTGATTCAAAATTATCTGGATTCATCCAAACATAAGGAATTACCAAAACATTTGACCCTTCACACATTACAATATAAAGGATTAGTCAATCAAATAATAGATAGGAAATGGGTCGGTTTGAAAATAAATGAATTGCTTGTCGTAGAATATTATTCTCGTCAGATTTAACCCTAACTAAAATAAAAAAAAGGGGGTTTTACAAATTTGCACCCCTCCCTTTTGCCTAAGTTAAGGTTAAGTAAATAAGGAAAGGAAGGCAAAGGATTTAATTCGGGGATTTCTATCCTATTCATGTATCATATCTTTTATGAAAATTTCCATTCTGTGTCTGCTTTTTACAGTATTTTCTTTTTTGTATCACATAAATTAGGAATAGAGAATCTATATCAAACAACATCAAAAAAAAGAATCTATATCAAAGAAAAGTCTAACTATTTTTTTGTATCCGTTCTTATTTGTATTTGATACATTGCGGTTAGTTACATTGGTGAATTAGGTGAAGGTACGGAAAGAGAGGGATTCGAACCCTCGGTAAACAAAAGTCTACATAGCAGTTCCAATGCTACGCCTTGAACCACTCGGCCATCTCTCCTACATAATGATTACCTTTAGCTCATAATTCTCTTTAGACTTCAATTCCATTTCTATTCTATAAAAATTAGAAAATTCTTTTATAGTTTTAGATCTCTCAACAACCAAACCAACCTTTTACCCCGTGGATCTATTACAAATTCCTAAAGCAAGCATCCCGGGGATTTTTTTTTTTTATTAGATAGTGTATACTTGCTATGTACGAAAGACAAAAAGGACAGTTATTCTATTTTCATTTTCATCATAGAACAATTATTCGATTCTTTTTCCTATTTTGATCATATCATAATTTAAATTGAATCAAAGCTTTTCAAATTTTCCCAATCTATCCTAATCCGTAGAATAAATTCTTTGATTCTTCAACTTCGACGAAATTAGAATAATTTCTTTGATTTTTTTTTCTGTCAAAGCGACAAAAAAAATTGAGGTAGAAAGTCATATCCTTTTTTTTTTGAATAGGTCTACTTTTTTTTATGTTATTTCGTACTGTACATTTCCTTTGTTTGTGAGATCATTTTCTCACGAGAGGTAATGAAAAGAGTTATAGAATGGATTCTTTTTACCTATGCCTAGATCGCGAATAAATGGAAATTTTATTGATAAGACCTTTTCAATCGTAGCCAATATCTTATTACGAATAATTCCGACAACTTCAGGAGAAAAAGAGGCATTTACTTATTACAGAGATGGTGTGATTTGATTATTATTATTTTGACTTTACCGCCCTCAGCCTTAGGAAAAAGACATATGATTCGGAATATAAAAAAAGACTATTGAAATCAAAAAATCGACGCTGGTTGAAGGTGAAGTTTATAAAATAAAGCAATTCCTTCTGTCGTGTATCCCCGATTAATGCAACCTCAGATGCTTGAATTGTTGATTCTAGTATTGAGCGAAAGGTTAGACCTATAGATCATAGATCTGTATCGCGGTTCAATCCTACTACACTAGTATCAATAGGCGGCATAAAGGAAGGAGCACTACGCCTAGGAATCAACAAAACAAAAACTTTGTTATAAAGCACTCCTTTTCTTTATCGGGATCGGTACTAAAAGAAATGGTTGGGACAACAAACATCCATCTCGTTCGTACTTTGGATACCCATATAACCATCGAAGATTGTTGAAGTGACTAATTCCTGGAAATTAAAGGGCGTTGAGAACAAAGAAATTGTTGGAGTTTACATTTTTATCTAGTACCAGCACGCTTGATGTTAAGAAAGGATCTTTTGCAAGAGGGTTAGCTAGAGATTTCTTGTAAAAACATTAGCCCCGCTCAGTTCATAATGACAATATTTCGTCCTTCTTTTAATTCCATGGATTCTGGATTATTTTCATTATGCACATAAAGGAGGAGCCGTATGAGGTGAAAATCTCACGTACGGTTTTGGAACGGAGAATTCTTTTAATTGAATGACGACCGTAACGAATGTCGGCTCAATCCGAAGGCAATTATGCAGAAGCGTTACAGAATTATTATGAAGCTATGCGACTCGAAATTGATCCCTATGATCGAAGCTATATACTCTATAACATAGGCCTTATCCACACAAGTAACGGCGAACATACGAAAGCTTTAGAATATTATTTTCGGGCACTAGAGCGAAACCCGTTCTTACCACAAGCTTTTAATAATATGGCTGTGATCTGTCATTACGTGCGACTATCTCCACTATAGAAAGAAATAAAAGGAAAGGGCAAATACGACAATAAATACTAGAAAAAAAGTAGGATTTCTACATATTGCATCGTCCAAAAAACGATTTTTATCAGCTGTAGCAAAGAAAGAAACTTCGAAATATGAAAAAATATATATGCCTAAATATTTTATTCTATGGATAAAAGAAAAGATCTAATTGATAGTGGAAGCACCGTAAAGATCAATTTACAAGGTTTTGGGCGATACAATAAGAACTGCTTATTTATGTCATGATATGAGATAAAAATGAGGAATCGACTTATGTAATAGAGCCGATCCCCTAAGGTATTGAGCAGCGGTGTAGCATCAGATCCCAAAGAGAGTAAGTCTTTTTTTTATGAGGAAGAAGTCTTTTTCAAGGATTCTATATAAATTTCTATAGAATATGAAAGCGAGATAGTTACCTTTTCAGAAAATTCTAATGAGAGTTTCGAAATGCCTATGCTTTCTTTTTCTGAAGGTAGGAGAAAAGAGAAAACTGATTATTAATTGAATCAAAAGTCAAGTTTGAAACTCATGTAATTAACCTTTTTTGTTTAACGTTAACCCGAGAAAAATCAAATAGATCTATGAGAAATCTCATTCAGTTAGATATATGGTAGGGCTAGGGTAGACACCAAAAGAATTGACTGCCGAGCCGTATGAGTTAGGAAACTCTCAAGTACGGTTCCAAGGGAAGGAATTGACCGCCTATTCCGACCGTGGAGAACAGGCCATTCGACAGGGAGATTCTGAAATTGCGGAGGCTTGGTTCGACCAAGCCGCTGAATATTGGAAACAGGCTATAGCGCTTACTCCTGGGAATTATATTGAAGCGCAGAATTGGTTAAAGATTACGAGGCGGTTCGAATAAGAACTCTCTTTTTTTTTTGATTCTAATCAATTAGATTATCACTTTGTTTATTTGAAATTTTATGAAATTTGATTAGAAATTTTTTTCTATAAATAAATAGAAATTCTATAGAAAAATAGAAAAAAAAATAATATATATATAAATATTAGATTAGTAGATTAGAATTGAATTCTAAAAACTAGAAATTAGTTAATATATATTAATATAAATTCAAATTATTTAAAAATAAAAAAAAAAAATGAAATTCTTTGTTCATTTTTTTTTTTTTGAATATTAATTCTTTGTATTCTTTGCTTTTGTTTTTGTTGGCTCCGTCGGTCAAATAAAATGGATTGGTTCTATGGGAAGAACCAATCAAAGAATTT